ATGGTTTCATTTTTGTAATTTTCTAATTGTTCCAAAGTTGTATAAATTGAATTTATTAAATTCAATTTTTCCCGTTCGATCTCAGAATAACCATTCACTCGAAACCGATCTGCTTCCGTTTCTACTTTCCTTAAGCGGGCCCGGGCTTTTTCCAGCTGTTCAATGGCTCCTTCCCGTAGTTCTTCTGAATTTCGAATAGTTCTCAAGATTCTCTGTTTTCGATTATCTAATAAATCACTTAATGAAAGTAGATTCTCTTTCCATTCATTTCAAAATGTCTATGATCTCTTCCCGAACCAAACATGAATCTTTCAATTCATTTGGCTCTCACACTCAATTCCTTATAGGAAATTTCCCTATCTTTATTATGTAATGAGCCTATCCTCTTTTCTCTATTTCTAAAAAGATTGAAAAATCTTGAAAATGATTACCAATACAAGACCAAAATATTTTGAGGACTCTTCTGACCAAACAAATAATTGTCAGCAAAGTTGTTTTTTTTTTCTTCAAGTCCAAAGAATTCTTATTAATTTATACGTAGGTCATCGATTCCGCATTGTATAAAAGAAGGTGTTAAACACCCGTTTTTCCAATTTTTCATCGTAAAGAGAATTCAAGACATTTTATCGACATGAGTGTTCTATATCGAAAAAATTCCAACAATTCCATTTTTGGAAACCATTTCCGTATTAACATAGTGGTAGAAAGAGTACTACACTGCGTTTAAACTTCAAACTTCTTAGCTTTAACCATGATAATGGTCCAAAATTATTGGTTGATAGAGAATCAAAGTAGATTTACCAATGAATCACGAAATGCTATGGTTCTTAACTATTTTTTTTTCTTAATTTATTCAGAAGTCATTCGCGGGATCATGCACATTTTCCTAGTTATAACGAAAAAAAAGTGCAGTTGGTTGGATCCAATCTATTCTTTGAAATAAACAACTCGCACACACTCCCTTTCCAAAAAAAATCAAAACACCTAGCACTACACTTAGATTTATTAGATTTGTTGCTAAAATATCGGTATCAAACCCGAAACTTCCGGCGGATGGCCAGTAACTCAAGCAAAGAAAAGAATCGGTTATGTTTTTCATATGATCGCATCTCCTCTTATGGATAGACTAATTATCTTTCTACGATTCCTTTTTTTTTTTTAGATTTTTTTATTCGTTTTTTTATATGATATTTATAAAATATTTCTATTCTATAATATTCTTATTTTTTTATTCGTTTTTTTATATGATATTTATAAAATATTTCTATTCTATAATATTCTTATTTTTTTATTCGTTTTTTTATATGATATTTATAAAATATTTCTATTCTATATAATAATTATTAGAATAATAAAAATAAAATTCCCATTTCTTACTATTAATTCATATTAATTATTAGTAATAATATTACTATAATATATTACTATAATAAGAAGAATATTAATAAGAAGAATATTCGATATATTCGAGAATGATAATATAGAATATATTTAAAAAAAAATATATTCTATATTTTGAATTGGTTAGTCAATTGAAAGATTCCCCATAAGAATAATACTTATTAGAATTAGATACTAGTTCTTATGTCAATTGCAAAATCTCTAGTTGTTTTCAACACTTTCTAAAAATTTTAGAAATTCAAAAAAAGGGGGGGATTCTTTGGACTAAAAAAAGGGAAGGAAGAAGGCGAATCAGTATGTTAATCCCTCACCCTTAAATCCGTCTTTCCCCTGTGTTCTTGTCCGAATGAATAAAAAATGTAGGAGTGAAATCTTAATATAATTTCAAAAAAAAAAAGCAAGAGCACCAAAGAAAGTCCATGGAAAAAAGAATATGTCTTTTTCTTTTTTCTATTTTTTGTTTAAGATTAAACAAACGGATTCGCAAATAAAAGCGCTAATGCTACAACCAGCCCATAAATAGTTAAAGCTTCCATAAAAGCCAGACTAAGTAATAAAGTACCCCTTATTTTTCCCTCTGCTTCCGGTTGTCTCGCAATCCCTTCTACAGCTTGCCCTGCAGCTGTGCCTTGACCAACTCCAGGTCCAATAGAAGCAAGCCCGACGGCCAACCCAGCAGCAATAACAGAAGCGGCAGAAATCAGTGGATTCATGATAAGTTCCTCCTATCCCAAATAAAATAAAGAAAAGAAATAGTTAATGATATAATCAACCAAGAAATTATGACTTAATTATAAAATTCTTAATATTTATCTTTATCTAGTCGAAGTGTAATTCAAAATTTCAAGAAATAATAATATTTATTGAACTATCCGAATTACTTCGATATTTCTTTTTTCGTTTCTACCCATGTAGTTTTTTGTGAATACATACAATTTTTGTTCTTATCTTACCTTAAATTTTCGAACCATTCTTTAAATTCTTCGTTCTTTCTTTTTCTTTATTTAATTTTTTTAGTCATTCAATATTCAATTCACAATTACAACAGATGAAACGGAAGGGCTTCGTTTTTTGAATCCCCATCTAAATTTTTTATAGTAGTAGCAGGACAAATTTAGATATATAGTCATCTATAACTAGTTAATATCTAATATGACATATACATGTGTTTCTTCCATACCGTAAACCAATTAGTTGTGTCTTAGATTCAATCGGATTTGAGAATCATTCTTTGAAACCTCCAAAAAAGAAAGAGTTGTCTTATAGCGATTAGATTTTATATATACACCTAGTTCGACCCCCTCACTCCTACTCTATTTTTTTTTTGAATCTCGATTTTTTTGAAAGCCCTTTCTTTTATTCATTATTATCCCATTCCCATATGGATAGAATCAATCTAAATCAATTCGTTAGACCGAATTCTTACATAGAAATATCAGAATTTGAGTGATCTAAATGTGATTTTAGATTTTTTTATTTATATTTATGAAAATGAATTATCTATTTTTAATTATGAAAATGAATTATCTTTTGGTCAATCATTGAATTGAATGTGAATGAAACGAGAATCTGTTCTAATTCTATATAACATCTTTTTTTAATCACATGTCGTAAACGTAGATATCATACGAAATTATAGTTCGTAATATCTAATATACTAATATATTCAAATATATTCAAATCTAATAAATAATATAATAATCTATTTTAGAATCTAATAATATTTAAAAACCTAATAAAAAAATTTAATATGTTATAGTTCTAATTGAATGAACAAAATAAAAAAAAAAAGAATCTTCATTGGAGTAAAATACAAATTGGTCAAACAAAGAGTATTTTTAGGAAAAATAGGAAAGAGATCTATCTAAAAGATCTTTTTCCTATTTTTTTTTTACAATTCCCTGGTAATTTTTTATATTTTATTATTATATTACACTAAATAGTATACTTATTTTATTTATACCTTATCCTTATTGCATCTTTCTTTTTTTGGGGGGGTTGGATAATCCTTTTTATTATTATTATAAATATAAATTTAAAAAATTTCTTTCTATTTTTTTTATTTATGTTCTCTAAGTAGATTATCGTGAGCCGCTCATACTTTGCGGCGGGCTAAACTAAAAAAAAAGACTATTTCAATAACTAGTCAATGATGACCTTCCATGGATTCACCTATATAAGCCGCAGCTAAAGTAGCAAAAATAAGAGCTTGAATACCGCTTGTAAATAATCCAAGGAACATAACAGGTATAGGAACTACTAAAGGTACTAACGAAACAAGAACAACAACTACTAATTCATCAGCTAATATATTTCCGAAAAGTCGAAAACTAAGCGATAAGGGTTTTGTGAAATCTTCTAAGATATTAATCGGTAAAAGGATTGGAGTTGGTTGGATGTATTTACCAAAATAAGCCAATCCTTTTTTTGAAAGACCCGCATAGAAATACGCTACTGACGTAAGTAAAGCTAATGCAACAGTAGTATTTATATCATTTGTGGGTGCAGCTAACTCTCCATGAGGTAACTTTATAATTTTCCAAGGCAAAAGAGCCCCTGACCAATTCGAAACAAAAATAAATAGAAACAGGGTTCCAATAAATGGAACCCACGGACCATATTCTTCTCCAATCTGAGTTTTGCTCACGTCTCGAATGAATTCAAGTACATATTCAAAGAAATTCTGACCGGAAGTGGGAATAGTTTGCGGATTTCGAACAACTAGAATGCTTGAAACTAATAAGATAGCAATTACAACCCAAGAGGTAATAAGTACTTGGGCATGCACTTGGAAATCCCCTATTTGCCAATAGAAATGTTGACCTACTTCCACAGCAGATATCTCATATAATCTATTTAATGTGTTGATGGAACATAATAGAACATTCATATTGCCCGGCCCTCTAAAAGAAAAAAATATAACTTGAAAGGGAATTATTTTGATTCAACCATTTTCTTTTTTACTTATCTACTTTCATTTTCTATTTTGAATACCTACTAATCACATAATATTTATGTTTGTTCTTTTTATATTTTTCTTTTTTTTTTTTTTTGCAGAATTTTGTAATGGTAGAATAACCGATTCCATAAATAATCTATGAATCCCCCAACCAAATAAAATAATTTATTTATCTTATTATTAATCAAAAATTTCGTATATAGCTAGAACGACCCTCACAAATTGCAAATACTAATTTGTTAAGAATTAATCGAATTGAAGCTATAGCATCATCATTAGCCGGAATCGAAATATCTGCGAGATCCGGGTCACAATTTGTATCGATTAAACAAATCGTTGGAATTCCCAAAGTGATACATTCTCGAAGAGCCGTATAGTCTTCTTGCTGATCAACGATTATTACAATATCGGGTAACCCCGTCATATATTTAATGCCGCCCAGATATGTTTCCAAGTGAGATAATTGTCTCTTCAACATAGCGGCATCTCTTTTTGGAAGACAGTTGAGTTTCCCCGTCCTTTGCTCCGTTCTCAAGTCCCTGAACTTACGAAGTCTCGTTTCTGTAGTATACCAATTCGTTAACATACCGCCGAGCCATTTTTTATTAACATAATGACATCGAGCTCTTATTGCAGCCCGTGTTACTGAATCGGCTGCTTTTTTTTTGGTACCAACAATTAAGAATTGTTTTCCTCTGCTTGCTGCATCAAAAACCAAATCACAAGCTTCTGATAAAAAACGAGCAGTTCGAGTAAGATTTGTAATATGAATACCCTTACGCTTTGCGGATATATAAGGTGCCATTCGAGGATTCCATTTTCGAGTACCATGACCAAAATGAACTCCTGCTTCCATCATCTCTTCAAAAGTTATGTTCCAATATCTTTTTGTCATTTATCCCCACACTTTTTAAAAAAATTGAAAAAAAAAGAGACCAGGTATCCTGAAATAGAAATAAATAATTGTTCCGATGGAACCTTATCTTTTATCGAAGATTAGCCATTAATACATAATCAGGCCATTCATTTTTTTCTATTTATTTTTTATTTATTATACTTGATTACCAAATCAACTTGATTACCAAATCAAATGACTGCATTTAAAGGGATGAATCTAATCTGCTTATAGGAATCATTAAATCCTAGATTTCTTATGTATCACATAAATTTTTTGAAATGAAAAAATCAAATAATTTTCTGTGATGGAACAAAATATTTCTAATTTCTACCTCGAATAAATTTTTTTTTTTTTCCAAGGTAATCTTGTTATGTTGCCTTGACCGTGAACGGTGCATTATTTTTTTGAATCCGGTACCAACGGGTATCATTCCCCCTAAAACAACATTCTCTTTCAGACCTTTCAACCAATCGATACGACCCCGAAGAGCGGCTTTTGCTAAAACTCTAGCAGTTTCTTGAAAACTCGCTTCGGATATGAAACTTTGAGTATTCAGAGATGTTTTTGTTATTCCCAATAATAGAGCTCGGTAACAAATCGCTTCTTCCAAGGCACGCCCCGTTCGTTCGGCTCGCAATAATCCAATTAGTTCGCCAGGTAAAAATACATTAGACATTCCATCTTCTGAAACCAAGACTTTTGATGTTATTTGACGCACAATAATTTCTATATGTCTATTATGGATGTGTACTCCCTGGGATCGATAAACCTTTTGGATTTTATTAACCAAAGAAATACGACTTTGCGCTATAGTTAGCTCAGCACCAATCAAGAATCCCCAAGGAATGCCGAGAATTCTTGTTATACACTCGTTCCAAGCATCAATTCTCTTTTCTAGGTTCATCGAGATTGAATCAATCGAACGTACTTCTAATATCTGTTCCACTTTTGGAAGACCCTGTGTTATATCACCGGATCTCGATTTTTCATATATAAATGTAACTAATATATCTCCTTCATAAAGGATTTCTCCATAATGGCCATGAATAGTTGCTCCGGGAGTCGCCAAATAAGGGTTAGCCGATCTTATTATTACAGAATCAATTTGAACAGTTATAACTTGACCCGATTTTAGTTTTAGGTGTGGTCCATTTTTCGTTTGAGCTATACATATATTTTCACAAAGAAATTGCCCAAGACTAATTATTGTAAACGTTTTTTCATAATAATTATGATTGAGAAAATACCAATTCAAATGGAATGGATTTAAAACGATGTTACTGTATAGATCGGGTTTATAAATTTTCTCGTTTTCGTCCATTAAATAATATTTTATTACTTGAAAAGTTTCCTTTAATTTGTCAAGTTGCAAATTTTTAGTTATTGAGATCTGATTATGAGTTATTAAACGGTAAAATGAATAAAAATTTGCAATTTGAAGGGCTATTCCTAAAGGGCCTAACGAATTCTTAATTGAAATTAGAGGATCTTTTTTAAATTTATTAATTCCTTTTTTTATCCCATTGTGATATTTTACGTTGTTGAATGGTCTCATTTGAAAACAATTAGATGATGACAAAATTATCAAAGATCGGCATTCTTTATTTCTATTCAACAACATACGAATAGTTCCGTGATTTTGGCTAAGTGATTGTTGAATTTTTGCCTTGGAATGAATAGAATAAAATGGATTGATATTGATCCGATCTGATTCATTATCCGAGATCAATCCTGAACCAGATGGGTCATTCCTTTTTCTGATATACGAAGTATGAGATTTCACTAAGTCAATTCTTAAGAAATACTCAATCAAACCATTTGTACTTACTTCAACAAAGGAAGCGAGAGCCTCTTCAATAGAAGAACTTTTTTTGTCTTGATTCCAATTCAAGACTAAACAAGTCCGAACTAATTGAATCCTTGTGTCGGAAATTCCCTGAATGGATTTTCCATTTCCATAAAGAATATAATTAAGAACTTTAAGTTCCAGATTATCCCTTTCCTGGAACAGATCTTGGGGAAAAAGTTTTACAAAATTGATACTGTCCGGTATTTCATATATAATTACAGGTCGAACCAAAACAAAATACTTTTTCTTGGTAGTTGCGATCCATTGGACATAGATCCAATTTTTCATTTTTTTTGATTCCTTCCAAAATTTTTTTTTTACCGTTCCGGGTGGTATCAAGATGGCACTGTGTCGGGATATCTTATCCATCTCTCCGGGAAAATGGATATCTCC